ATAGATCTTGAATTCCTATACTATATATAATATATAGTATATATTATAGGTATGTCCAATTTGAATTGATCCTTCGTTATTGCTCAAAGACAAAGTAATAGGTAGGGATGACAGGATTTGAACCCGTGACATTTTGTACCCAAAACAAACGCGCTACCAAGCTGCGCTACATCCCTTTCAATTGGTCTACAATGTCATTGTAGAGAATCCCCGCTTTGTTTTCCACATACTTTTTTCATTTTCTCCGTTCCTTTGATATACATAATTTTTTTGCCATTTCTTCTTTATTTTTTCTCATTTCACATATGATATAACATATAATAATACTAAACTTCTATATATATGAAAAAAATATGACGCCGTAAATTTCGCGGGTGCCTGCACGGAAAAGGACATTTTTTTTTTTTAACTAAAAAAAAAAATGGATCTATGAAATTGTTGTACGTTTCAATTTTAATTAAGAATTTCGCGTACAAAACAAACGTGAGTGACCTTTAATTGATATATATCTGTTGATCATATACGGAGTACCTTTATATATATATTTATATATTATAATAAACATTATTTATTACAATTCGAGAAGGAGGATTTGAAATGCGAGATTTAAAAACATATCTATCCGTGGCACCGGTACTAAGTACTCTATGGTTCGGGTCTTTAGCGGGTTTATTGATAGAGATTAATCGTTTTTTCCCAGATGCGTTAACATTCCCCTTTTTTTCATTCTAGTTATTAACACGGGGGGGTGAGGAAGATTAGAGATACAGTTAAATATCTGTGACTACTAATCCCCTCCTCTTTTTTTTTTTTTAGAATTAGAAAAAATTAGAAAAGAAAAAGAATAAAAGTGGATTCAATCTCAGTGAAATAGGGAACTCGGGCCCAGGCTTTAGCTTCAAGTAAATTAATTAATTTCAATTCAATTAAGAGAACGGAAGTGGAAACATGGTTAGGACAAGAGTATCATACAAGATTCTTAAATGACATGTAATTCTAATCTAAACTTCTAATCTAATCGAATATAGGTTCAAATTCTTGTATTACTTATTATTACTATTACTATATAGATTAGTACTATATTGGTTGCAACGAAATCTTTCATAATTGGATTTCAAAAAATTAGCAATTTCTTTTTTTCCTTCCTTTCTTTTGGAAAATAGAAGGGTTGAGTAAATAAAAAAACAAAGGAGGCTCATGGCTAAGGGTAAAGATGTCCGAGTAAAGGTCCTTTTGGAATGTACTAGTTGTGTTCGAAACAGTGTTAATAAAAAGTCAAGAGGCATTTCCAGATATATTACTCAAAAGAACCGACACAATACACCTAGTCGATTGGAATTGAAAAAATTCTGTTCTTATTGTTACAAACATACGGTTCATGGGGAGATAAAGAAATAGATGGTACTTGCGTATCGCTTTGATTTTAGAAAGAAGATGAAAAATGACATATTAACACATTTTTAAAATATTAAAATAGAATATGTTAATATATATATATTAATTATATATCTTAATATAAATTGTAATAAAAAAAATCCTATTTCTTAATTCTAAATTATTATCATTTTTGATTCGATTGAACGAATTAGGATTTTCGAACTAAGGAATAAAAAACTATGGATAAATCCAAGCGACTTTTTCTTAAATCTACGCGATCTTTTCGTCGGCCGTTGCCCCCGATTCGATCGGGGGATCGAATTGATTATAGAAACATGAGTTTAATTAGTCGATTTATTAGTGAACAAGGAAAAATATTATCTAGACGGGTGAATAGATTGACTTTAAAACAACAACGATTAATTACTATTGCTATAAAACAAGCTCGTATTTTATCTTTATTACCTTTTCTTAATAATGAAAAACAATTTGAAAAAGGCGAGTTGGTCCCTAAAACTACCGGTCTTAGAACCAGAAAAAAATAGATTTACTCTATCAATTGAATCCAAATTCTAAATTCGAACTCAAACGTGGATTTCTTTTTTGTTCGAAAAATCCGATTTGTTTGGAGTGTTGTAATAAAAAAAGAAAATTGGGGAAGAATGAAAATTCTTTTTTTATTGAATCTTTTTACTCCGTTTGATTACTTGATCATATTATCATCATATTTTTCGTATTAATTTTTAAATTCTATTCTACCTTCCTGGAATTTGTTCTCCAGGGAATTCTATGTAAAACATTCTGATGAATTCCTCCCAATCTCCTTATTTTATGATGTCATTGGAAATCATGTAAAGACAATTCTTATCGAATTTAGCTAGTTGTGCAAGTATTTTACGACTAATAAGTAACTGTTTTTTGTACAGATTGTTTATAAGCTCGCTATAACTATAGAATACCCCCATCTCGCGAATTTCTGCATTTATCCGCGTGATCCATAAACGACGAAAATTTCTTTTTTGCCTATCTCTATCCCGATGGGCCGAAACCAAAGCTTTTATTTTTTGTTGAATAATAGTTCGAGTAAGTCTTGAATGAGCTCCGCGAAAGCTTGATGCGAATAAACGGATTTTTGTTCTACGTCTCCGAGCTATATATCCTCGTTTAATTCTGGTCATTGAATAAACAAAACTTTAAACTTTGATGAATAACTAATTTATTTTTTTTTTTCAGTTATTCTTTTCTCCTTTCTATAATAACAAAACGGATTCTTCCAATGTATAAAATAAAAATTCCAACGGCTTTTGCTACTATAACCTTCCCAACCACGATTTTTATTTTTTTTTTTTTCTATTCACCTGGAAATAAGAAGATACTAGATATCAAACAAAAATATAATAAAAAAGAGTAATATAGAAATGAAAAAAGAAATAGTGGGTTCCATCGTTTCTATGGTTACTTTTTAAACGGTGAGGTCTTCTCTATACACCGGAACCCCTTCTTCATTTAATAATTTAATTAATGCTATTATTAACTTGTACAGTTAATACTCTTAGGCTCTACCTATGACTTATCCAGTAATAGGTCTTTCACAGTGAGATCTATTTATACAGTAACGATATTTAATTATGAAGATTAGCCAATTAGCTGACCCTCTTAGTCCGTTCTTGAAAGAATAGAGGCTTCTTTTTTGGCCTTTTAATTTAAATAAGATTTCCCCTGCTTAACGTATAATCTTTATTACTAATGGGTAATTCTTTTTATGAAAATTGAGATGATTTAATTTGCACCAACGTAAACCAGAAATTTGCTAGACAACCGAAGGATATGATAGATCTTTTTTGAGTTTTTTAGATAGTGAAGGGGGTTCGGTCCTCCATTCTATCCTCTTTATCCGTACTGATCACAAATAATGGAAAAATTTTTCCGTTCTTTTGTCTCAGTTCATGGTCTGAACGAGTCGCACATACACCCTAGTACACGTTCCTCGACGCTGAGGACATCCCGCAAGAGCGGGAGATTTGGTGACATTTCTGATTGGCTGTCTTGTGTTTCTAATAAGTTGTTTAATTGTTGGCATGTTGAAGTGTATACATAATCAGCTGGTTTAGATCGATCCTAACCGGATGATTTTGAATTCTATTTATATTAATAATATATTAAAAAAAATATATTATTAATAGAATTCTATTAATAATAACAGATATCAGAAACAGAATAAAAAACCCCGAAAAGCAAAATGTGATTTGCGTAAAATTCATGCTATTTTTTGATTTTTTATGCAACTGCTACAAGATCAACAATTCCATGAGCTTGGGCTTCGGTTGCCGACATAAAAACATCCCTCTCCATGTCTTCGGATACAACCCATAAAGGTTTGCCTGTTCTTTGTGCATAAACCCTTGTGATAATTTCACGCAATTTAAGTAGTTCTTCTGCTTCCAGGACAAATTCTGCTATTTGTGCCTCATAAAAACCAGCAATAGGTTGATGGATCATTACCCTGATGATATAAGATATTACTCTAGCTCGTATGATAAGTTGATGAAAAGAGATACAGAATGAAAAGAAAAAAAGGATCGAATTGACCAACCGTACAGGCATTGTTTTCACATTGCATACGGCTCCTTTACTTTTACTTTCAGCGAAGAAAAATCTAGAGTTTCTCAGGCCTAGATCGGTAAATTAACCACCCTTCCCTTGGTAGGAGTTAAAAAACAAAAATACTATGGTGGCTCCGTTGCTTTATTTTGTCGGTGATTTAGCAATCCCAAAGTTTCTTTTTTTTTTTTTTTTCAAATAAAAAATGTCGAATAGAATCTTGTTTTTTTGTACTCTTTCATAACAGAAAATCGAGTGTGAAAACAAAAAGTTTGTGACGCTGAAATAGGTCTTCCCAATAGATACGACAAAATCGGAAATACCTTTTATCTCAATCTCATACTACTTTTTCGATACAGAATCGAATTAAAAAACAAATTTATATCGAATTTGAAAAGCCATGCTATTATTACTTAATATTCATACTTCATATGGCAAATGGCGAAGGCATAGTTTTCTTTTTTCTTTCAAACAAAAAACCCATTGGCGCCAAGCGTGAGGGAATGCTAGACGTTTGGTAATTTTTCCTCCGACCAGGATAAAAGACCCCATTGAAGCAGCTAATCCCATGCATACTGTCTGTACATCTGGTCGCACAAATTGCATAGTATCATAAATAGCTATTCCGGGTATTACCCATCCGCCAGGAGAGTTTATAAACAAATACAAATCTTTGGTCTCACTCTCTATACTGAGATATACCATAAGAGCAATAAGTTGATTTGAGATGTCGCTATCAACATCTTGGCCTAAAAAAAGTAATCTTTCTCGATAAAGTCGGTTGATTAGGATAAAATCCTATCCTTTAGGAGCCGTACGTGCACCTTTTGATGCATACGGTTCAATAAAAATCGCGAAAAAAAAATCAATGTGTAGATTCCAGCCCTCGCTTTTTGATAGTGAGTTGAGTACTTTTTAGCTTCTCTTTTAACGAAGGGACTTTTCTTCCATTTTCAAGAAAGATGGGTTTTGACCTGTTTATCTATAAAACAAATTCAGTAAATTGATCAAACTAACTTCTC